AAAAAAAAAGAGAATAACAATTTAGGAGGTAAAATGGTATTTTTATTGGGGATAGAGGGACTTGAACCCTCACGATTTCTAAAGTCGACGGATTTTCCTCTTACTATAAATTTCATTGTTGTCGGTATTGACATGTAGAACGGGACTCTCTCTTTATTCTCGTCTGATTAATCAGTCTTTCAAAAGATCTATCAGACTCTGGAATGAATGATTGGATCACTGAATATTTGATTCTCCCTTCAACTTCAACTTCGATTTTGATTGAAGGGAATTCACAATAATTATGAATTTTTTCATATAATATATATATATATGAATTTGGTCGTGATTAATTGTTTGCTATGTCAGTATGTATACGTACTGGTATATAGGGCAATCCTTTCTCTAATTTTGATAGAGAGAGTCCAGCTACCAATGTAACGCAATCAACTCCATTCGTTAGAACAGCTTCCATTGAGTCTCTGCACCTATCCCTTTTTTGAGTCTAGTTTTCTAAACCCTTGTTTTCGCAAAATAAAGATTTGGCTCAGGATTGCCCATTTTTAATTCCAGGGTTTCTCTGAATTTGGAAGTTACCACTTAGCAGGTTTCCATACCAAGGCTCAATCCAATCAAGTCCGTAGCGTCTACCAATTTCGCCATATCCCCCCTTGAGATCAAGATCTAGTTGTAATTCCATCTACCTCTTTCATCTATCTTCGATCCGTTGAATTCATTAGATAATGATTCCCATATCGAAAAAGTGTATTCTGCTTTTTTTTTTCGCCATCCGCTAGCATTTCATCTTTATTGGATATTGGATGAACCCTATTTGTAATGATTCTATCATTGATGTATCTGCAATTCAATATGGATAGATATATCTCACATATATACGTCTCTCCCACTTTTATTTTTACAGCGCGATTTGGAATACTGGAACGGTCGATATTTTTTCTTCTTTTTTTGTCCTATCTTCTACTTTTCCGAATGAAGCTGGAGGGATGTCTCATTCTAATTTGAATTGTATCTTTATCCTTATCTTCTTTTTCTTATCTTATCTCTTAGGGACGATCCATAATAGTAAGAATATAATATAATTAAAATTAAGCTAGAACTTTTATATTATAATATTTATATTATTAATATTTATATTATAATATAAGAAATATAATATAATAAGAAATATAATATAAGAAATAATTCGATTTTTCTAATCATAACATAATTTCCAATTTGAGAAAATTTGATATAATCATGAAAAATGAAATTCTATATCCATTATTTGATTTTTTGTCTATTTTTGTATAGAAATTTACAATAAATATAATATAAATAAAGAATAATATAATGATAGAATCAAAATCCAATTCTATTTCGTCATATAATAAATAAATTATTATATATTATAAAATAATTGGTTATATTTAGTTATAATCTTAACTATATACAACTAGAAACTAGTTAGTATACAACTCGAAACTCGTTAGTTAATATTAAGAAATTAATAGCTAAGATCTGGTAGGTTACTGAATTACTATACACTATTTCTGTTATGTGAGCCTGCTTAGCTCAGAGGTTAGAGCATCGCATTTGTAATGCGATGGTCATCGGTTCGATTCCGATAGCCGGCTTTGTCTCTATCGATTTTTTCTACGATGATGTCTCCTCCCCTTTCTACAAACTACAAATGTCGGGCCGCCGATCTATTATGTTTATGTCGTGATAACTTGCAACTATGAATAAAAAATTGATTGGAGCAATTAGGTCTCTACAGAACAGAACAAATCATAAAACGGAGCCTTAACTTCCTATATATACAAAACACTATATATACAAAACAAAAAATCCGGATATTGATATAATTCATTTTATTCTAATTTGTAGTACTTTAGTAGATTTAGCTTTGTTTATTCTTTAGTTCAGTCTGAATTTCGATTTTTCTGTAAAATTGCATTCAATAAAAAAAAGGAGTCTTTATTTTATGTCTCGTTACCGAGGACCTCGTTTCAAAAAAATACGCCGTCTGGGGGCTTTACCGGGACTAACTAGTAAAAGACCTAAATCCGGAAGTGATCTTAAAAACCAATTGCGTTCTGGTAAAAGATCTCAATATCGTATTCGTCTAGAAGAAAAACAGAAATTGCGCTTTCATTATGGTCTGACAGAGCGACAATTACTTAGATATGTGCATATCGCTGGAAAAGTCAAAGGGTCAACGGGTCAGGTTTTACTACAACTACTTGAGATGCGTTTAGATAATATACTTTTTCGGTTGGGTATGGCTGCGACCATTCCTGGGGCAAGGCAATTAGTTAACCATAGACATATTTTAGTTAATGGTCGTATAGTGGATATACCAAGTTATCGTTGCAAACCCCGAGATATTATTACTATAAAGGATAAACAAAAATCAAAAACTCTGATTCAAAATTATATTGCTTCATACCCCCCCGAGGAATTGCCAAAACATTTGACTATTGACTCATTTCAATCTAAAGGATTTGTAAATCAAATAATAGATAGTAAATGGATCGGTTTGAAAATAAATGAGTTGTTAGTCGTAGAATATTATTCCCGTCAAACTTGAACCTAACAAAAATAACAAAGAAAGGTTGAGACCCCCTTTCGACGAAGTAAAGTAAATAGATCTAAGGGCTTTGACCCACATTTTTCCTATTTACGTATCACAAATGGATAGTAGGATTTTCAATTCTTTTTTGCTCTTTCCGATATTTGTATTTCATGTACCGCAGTACTTAAGAATAGAAAATCCCCTCTCTATCAAATAAAGTCTTAGTCTTACTGTCGGAATCTTACTGTCGGAATAAGGGTATCCATTGTTATTTGATTTGATACATTGTGGTCGGTAACGTTGGTGAATTAACAGAAACGGAAAGAGAGGGATTCGAACCCTCGGTAAACAAAAGCCTACATAGCAGTTCCAATGCTACGCCTTGAACCACTCGGCCATCTCTCCTACATAATCTTATTATTGACCGGAAACCGAGTGAATAGCGAGTTATTCATATTATTGCATTGCAGTACAATACGACCAACCAATGGTTCCATAGGAATCAAAAATCCCTTTCCAATTTCATATCTCTCAACAACTTCTCTCATCAGCTACCCCATAGATCTATTAAAAATTCATGAATCGCCCACGTTTCTATTGCAATTTATGTATACACATTATGCAAATAAAACGTATGGTTACTCTACTTTATTTTATCATGGAATGATTATTCCATCCCTTTTATCCTTTTTCCTCTTTGGATCATAACCAAATCAAAACTTCTCAAGTTATCATAATCCGCAGTAAAATAAAGTCCTTGGTTATTCAACTTAGATGAAATAGTAATAGTTCCCTTCATTCGTATACTACTAAATTTTCCAACCCGATTCAAATATTTCCTATCTATCCTTGGGGACAATTTGAGTGGAAGGCCCACATCTTTTTTTTTAGTTTTTTGTTTTCATTAGAATTAGTCTGTTTTTATGTTATTTTGTACTGTACAATTCCTTTGTTTGTGGGATCATTTTCCCCGAGCCGGGGGGTAATGATAAGAATTATAGAATGGATTGCTAATTATGCCTAGATCTCGGATAAATGGAAATTTTATTGATAAGACCTCTTCAATTGTAGCCAATATCTTATTACGAATTATTCCGACAACTTCGGGAGAAAAAAAGGCATTTACCTATTACAGAGATGGTGTGATTTGATTCTTTTTTCTTGTTTTTTTTAGCCCTCACTCAGTCTTATGAGAAAGAGACGTGGGCCGAGATAGAAAGAAATGAAATAAACAAACCTACGCTCAATGAAGGTGGAGTTTGGAGATAGAACAATTCCTTCTGTCGTGTATCCTCGATTTATGCAGCCTCAGATGCTTCAATTGTCGATTTTTGTATTAAGCGAAAGGTTACACCTATAGGTTCCGTATTGCAGGTCAATCCTACTCCACTAGTACCAATGGGCGGCATAGGGGAAGAAGCACTACACCTAGAAATCAACAACATGAAAACTTTGTTATAAATTACCCTTTTCCTTATCGGTATCGGGACTAACAAGAATGGTTGGGACAACAAACATCCATCTCGTTCGTACTTTGGATACCCGTATAACCATCAAAGATCGTTGAAGTGACTAATTCCCCGAAATAGGAGGCGTTGAGGACAAAGAAATTGTTGGAGTTACCATTTCTATCTAACACTAATAGGGTTGGTGTTAAGAAAAAACCTCTTGCGGGAAGGCTGGCTAGAGATTTATAGTAAAAATACTAGCCCCTAATGAGAATAGTGAAATTTTGATTACATGGATTATTCCCCTCAGTACTATGCACAGAAGGGAGGAGCCGTATGAGATGAAAATCTCACGTACGGTTCTGGAACGGAGATTCTTTGAATAGAATGAACGACCGTAACGGATGTCGGCTCAATCCGAAGGAAATTATGCGGAAGCTTTACAGAATTATTATGAAGCTACGCGACCTGAAATTGATCCCTATGATCGAAGTTATATACTCTATAACATAGGCCTTATACACACAAACAACGGAGAGCATACGAAGGCTTTGGAATATTATTTCCGCGCACTAGAACGAAACCCATTCTTACCGCAAGCTTTTAATAATATGGCCGTGATCTGTCATTACGTGCGACTATCTCCACTATAGAAAGAAGGAAAAAAGATCAAATCGTCTAGTAAATACTAGAAAAAAAAATGGGCTTTCTACATATGCATCGTCAAAAGCAACGATTTTTATCAGCTGTAGCAAGGAAAGAGACTTCACGAGAACCAAAAAATGAAGAAATAGGTACGGCCTATATACTATATTCTATGGATAAAGGATCCAATTGGTAGAGAAAGCACCGTAAAGATCAATTAGCTAGCTATTGGGCCAATACAGTTAAGAACTGCTTACTTATGTCATGATATGGGATAAAAGTTAGGAATCAACTTATGTAATAGAGTCGACCCACTAAGGTATTAAGCAGCGGTGTAGCATCAGATCCCAAAG